ATTATTTTTATTCTGGGTTTTTTTATTTTTTTTTTTTTTTTTTTTAAAAACCCTTTTATTTTTTCCTTTTTTTTTTTTTTTCTATTTCTAAAAAAAAAAAAAAGCCAATCCAATGAATTTCAAACTTCGTTTTTAGTAAATTCATTTCGAAATGAATTTACTTTTGATTTTCTAGGATGTCTAAGATTTTTGTTACATCTTCTATGCGAAAATTTTCAATTTTCATAAGGTCTTCTTGACTCGTATTCAAAAGGTCCAATAATGTATGTATATTAGATTTTTTGAGACAATTATAAATTCTGGAAGGCAATTCTAGTTGGTCAATAAAAATATATTGGAATGCTATTTCTTTTTTCTTTTTTCTTAGTTTACCCAATCTATCATGAAAAGGAAAAAAGGGTAAAGGAACTTGATCTCGATTGTTTTCTAAAAGGACCTTTTCTTCTTCTGTATGGAGAAAGGGAATAAATAAATTAATCAAATTACGAGAGGCTTCATTAAGTGCTTCTTTAGGAGTTAAACTTCCATTTGTCCATATTTCTAGAAAAAGTATCTCTTGCTTTTCATTCCCAGTCCCGTAAGAATGAATACTATGATTCGCATTTTGAACAGGCATGAATACAGCATCTATAGGATAACTTCCGTCTTGAAAGTTATCTGGCATTTTTAGACTATATCCTCGACTCCTCTCAATTTTTAATCCAATACGCAAATCAATTGGTTCGGTTAGACTAACTATATGCTGAGTATGGTCGATGATTTCTACAGAAGGCGGTAAAATGATGTCTTGAGCAGTTATAGATCCTGGACCCTTGACACAAATAAGCGCATCGCGAACTCCATACAAATTACTTTTTAATACAATCTCTTTCAAATTCATTAAAATTTCATGTACGGATTCTTGAATACCTACTATCTTAGAATATTCATGTGGTGTTTTCTCAGATTTTGCACGTGTAATACATGTTCCCTCTATTTCTCCAAGCAAAGCTCTTCGCATCGCAATACCTATTGTGTCGGCTTGACCTTTCCTAAGTGGAGACAGAATAAAGCGTCCATAATAAAGACGCTTACTGTCCCTTCTCGATTCAACACACTTCCACTGTAGTGTCCGAGTAGATACTTTTACTTTCTCTCGAACCATAATAATTTGATTTAATTAGATCATTGAATCATTTATTTCTCTTGAAACCTTTTCGGTCATTATTTTCATTTCTATACGCGTCTTTTTTTAGGTGGTCTACAACCATTATGAGGCATAGGAGTTACATCTCGTACAAAATTTAAAAGTATACCACTTCTACGAATAGCTCTTAATGCCGCATCTCTTCCAAGTCCTGGCCCTTTTATCATAACTTCTGCTCGTTGCATCCCTTGATCTACTACTGCTCGAATAGCATTTCCTGCTGCGGTTTGAGCAGCAAAAGGTGTTCCTCTTCGTGTACCTCTGAATCCACAAGTACCAGCGGAGGACCATGAAATCACACGCCCTCGCACATCTGTAATAGTTATAATAGTGTTGTTGAAACTTGCTTGAACATGAATAACTCCTTTTGGTATTCTACGTGTATTTTTACGTGAACTACTCCGTACATTCTTACGGGAACCAATTCTTGTTATAGGTTTTGCCATATTTTACCATTTCATAAAAATAAGTCCAAGATATATGGATATATCCATTTTAGTTTAAAAGAAATCTTTTTGTTTTATCGGTGAAATCCTGTTTGCTTTCGAAAATAATCCTTATCCTTGTTTTTGTTTATGTCTCGGGTTGGAACAAATTACTCTAATTTGCCCTTTTCGACGGATTAGTCTACATTTTTCACAAATTTTACGAACGGAAGCCCTTACTTTCATAATAGTTTTTCCTTAATTTCTAATTTTATTCGAAATCTAGATGTTGAAATTTAATTTCTTTTTTTTTTTCAATTTTATGTCCCATAGGGACTTACTTCAGTTTTGTTTGATTTATTTTTTTAGTGGTATATATAAATCGAATCTTTTCTGGAATATAGACATAACCCAGAATTGATTCTTTACAGAAAAAAAAAAGATCGATCGTCTAATCTCATATCAATATTAATTGATACTTTCGTTAAAGAAAGGATTTCATTTATCAAGAATGAAAGAACAAAAATGAATTGATGAGCAATAAAATGTTAAATTATTTAATCATTTCCCAATATCCTTTTTAAAATAATAAGGATGCAATTCTGGATCCAATCGATATATCAAAAAAAAAAATTACCATATATAACACAAAATTTCTCCGCCAATTCTTGCTAGTCGAGCCTCTCTGTCTGTCATTATACCTCGAGAAGTTGAGATAATTACAATTCCCATACCGCCCAAAATTCTTGGAATTTTTTGATAGTTAGAATAGATTCGTAGACCAGGTCGGCTGATCCTTTTTAAATTTAAAATAGTCCTATAGGATTCTTTTTTATTTCGTCTATGCTTTAAGGTTAAAACCAAAAAGCATTTATTGTTTTCTCGATGTTTTCTTACGTTCTCGATAAAACCTTCTCTTAAAAGTATTTTAATAATTTTTTCGGTGATGTTAGTAGATGCTATACGAATCGTTTCTTTTCTATTCATGTCAGCATTTCGTATAGAGGTTAGGGTATCAGCAATAATGTCTCTATTCATGATAAATTCAAATTTTTCTTACTTCCAAATTTTGATAGAATAACATGCTCTTTTTCTTTTATCATACATATAATGAATTAAATTGGAAAGGTATGTGCATGAAACACAATCTACTAATCTATTTAATCTATCTAATATCTATCTAATTTTTTATCTAATTTAAATACTATATTTGGTTCTTATATTATAATACCTCAGGAGCTAATGAAACTATTTTAGTGAAATTTAATTGTCTCAATTCTCGTGGTATTGCACCAAAAATTCGAGTTCCTTTTGGATTTCCTTCTTGATCAATGACAACTGCGGCATTCTCATCATATCGTATTACCATTCCATTCTTACGTTTGAGTTCTTTACGAGTACGTACTATTACAGCCCTGATTACTTCTGATCTTTCTAAAGATGTATTTGGTATTGCTTCCTTGACTACAGCAACAATAATGTCACCAATATGAGCATATCGCCGATTACTAGCTCCTATTATTCGAATACACATCAATTCTCGAGCCCCGCTGTTGTCTGCTACATTCAAAAGGGTTTGGGGTTGAATCATATCATTTTTTTTTTTATCTATTTTTCACAAAAAAAAAGAAATATTATTGGTCAATAAAAAAGAAAACTAGCATTTTGATCTCCTTTCTTTTTTTCTATTAGGTAATACTATGCAGAAATAATGAATTGAGTTTTGATAGGCATTTTAGATGCCGCTATTGAAATAGCCCTTTTGGCTATAGTTTCGGCCACTCCACTCATCTCATAAATGATTCTACCCGGTTTGACAACAGCTACCCAATATTCAGGAGATCCCTTTCCCGATCCCATACGTGTTTCTGTCGGTCTTAATGTAACCGGTTTATCTGGAAATATACGTACCCAAATTTTTCCACCACGGCGTACATTTCGTGTCATTGCTCGACGCCCCGCTTCTATTTGTCTAGATGTTATCCAAGCGGGTTCAAGTGCTTGAAGAGCATATTTGCCAAATGAAATACGATTACCACGATGAGATATTCCTTTTAGTCGTCCTCTATGTTGTTTACGGAATCTGGTTCTTTTGGGGTTATAATCGATGGTTTTTTCTGAATTCCATCTCTACTACAGAACTGGACATGAAAGTTTCCTCTCATCCAGCTCCTCGCGAATGAAAGGATTTCCAAATTGTATTTTTTTGCATATATTTTTTTGTTTTTTCTAAAAATCCAATTCAAGATAAATTTGATTTCGGAAAAAATGAATTTTTTTTTTTTTTTACTTTAATTTAAGGAGTCCTTATTTTGTCTTTTTTATTTGGATTTACCAAATCATTTTGAATCTAATAAAACAAACTTTTCGCGGGCGAATATTTTCTCCTTTAATATCTATTTTACTTTTATGTATGGGTAATTTATGAGTTCTCAGAATAAAAATAGATCAATTTCTTCCTACTTTGTTCCGCCATCCCACCTAATGAATCTTAATAATTCATTGGTTCCGTCGTTCCCATTGCTCCTTAATGAATGATTAGGCCTGAATTACACAATGGAGCCCTTAAAAATTTTGTTTTTTGAGTCAATCTTCTCAGCTTTTATTGGCTCAAGGCTCTTCATTTGTTTTGTTATTAAAAAATTTATCTAATTCTAATTAAGTAATTATTAATTAATTCTTTTTCATGCTTTATTACATTGCTCCTTTTACAATGACTTCGTTGGCCTTACATATTGGAATCATATATCATTTCTATTTCTTTCTTTTTTTTCTTTCTCTCATCCTTCCATTTATCCCCAGTCTACATATTTTTTTGTATTTTCCTTCATCATTTCTAATCAGGTTTCTTTTTTTTTGAAAAAAAAAAAAAGATTCAGTTGCTTCAAAAATATGACTAGCATATTTTGACTGTTTTTTTTTTTTTGGCCAGATAATGAGAAGCAATGAGTTATTTAGGTTATTTTTTTTTTAGTTCTTATTAATATTCTTTCATTTTTTTGAAATTCGAATCCTAAATTAACGAGTCACACACTAAGCATGGCAATTAGATCAAAGAATCAAGCAGTTTTTTATTGAACCATATAGAATTTCTCATTTTTTTGCTTATACATAAAAAAAAGAATGAAAAAAACAAAATTTTCGTTTTTTTTTTTTTTATTATCAATGGATAAAATTGAAAAACAAGCAAAACATTTTTATTCTTCGTCTACCAATATCCAAATTTTGATTCCTAATACTCCATAAATGGTTCGAACTGTATAACAGCAATAATCAATTTTAGCCTCAATGGTTTGTAGGGGAACCCTGCCTTCTCTAATCCATTCGACACGTGCAATTTCTTTTCCATCAATGCGCCCTGCTATTTGCACCTGAATTCCTTTTGTATT